AGCGATACAAGGGTTTTGCCAAGCTTCCTCAGTGGTACCTAATTTAATAGGAATCTAAGTTAAATAATTCTATGACATCGGTGTGAATTCTCAGATCCCTTTGGTTCAACTAGGACCATATTTCCTGAATTTCTACGCGAATCAAGTCGAGAAAAGGAAGTTTTCGAATCATTGACTTCAAATCCACTGTCGAACCCTACTCAGTAGAATATGGAGGTAGTTATGGCCGAAGGGGCCAATCTGGTCTTTCACAATAAAGTGATAGATGGAACTGGTATCAAACGACTTATTAGCAGATTAATAGATCACTTCGGAATGGCATATACATCACACATCTTGGATCAATTAAAGTCTCTGGGTTTCCAGCAAGCTACTGCTACATCCATTTCATTAGGAATTGATGATCTTTTAACAATACCCTCTAAGGGATGGCTAGTCCAAGATGCTGAACAACAAAGTTTTATTTTTGAAAAACACCACCATTATGGAAACGTACACGCGATAGAAAAATTACGCCAATCCATTGAAATATGGTATGCTACAAGTGAATATTTGCGACAAGAAATGAACCAAAATTTTAGGATGACAGAATCCTTTAATCCAGTTCATATAATGTCTTTCTCGGGAGCTAGGGGAAATGCATCTCAAGTACATCAATTAGTAGGTATGAGAGGATTAATGTCGGATCCACAAGGACAAATGATTGATTTACCCATTCAAAGCAATTTACGCGAAGGGCTGTCTTTAACAGAATATATCATTTCTTGCTATGGAGCCCGAAAAGGGGTTGTGGATACTGCTGTACGAACATCAGATGCTGGATATCTTACACGCAGACTTGTTGAAGTAGTTCAACACATTGTTGTACGTCGAACTGATTGTGGCACCACCCGAGGTATCCCTGTGAGTCCTCGAAATGGGATGATGTCGGACAGAATTTTTATCCAAACATTAATTGGTCGTGTATTAGCAGACAATATATATATGGGTCCGCGATGTATTGCCATTAGAAATCAAGATATTGGGATTGGGCTTGTCAATCGATTCATAACCTTTCGAACACAACCAATATCTATTCGAACTTCTTTTACTTGTAGAAGCACATCTTGGATCTGTCGATTATGTTATGGTCGGAGTTCCACTTATGGTGACCTGGTGGAATTGGGAGAAGCTGTAGGTATTATTGCGGGTCAATCCATTGGAGAACCGGGTACTCAACTAACATTAAGAACGTTTCATACGGGCGGAGTATTCACGGGGGGTACCGCAGAACATGTACGAGCTCCCTCTAATGGAAAAATTAAATTTAATGAGCATTTGGTTCATCCTACACGTACACGTCACGGGCATCCCGCTTTTCTATGTTATATAGACTTGGATGTAACTATTGAAAGTCAAGATATTATACAGAACGTGACTATTCCACCAAAAAGTTTTCTTTTAGTTCAAAATGACCAATATGTAGAATCAGAACAAGTGATTGCTGAAATTCGCGCGGGAACATACACTTTGAATTTTACAGAGAGGGTTCGAAAACATATTTATTGCGATTCAGAAGGGGAAATGCACTGGAGTACCGATGTATACCATGCACCTGAATTTAGATATAGTAATGTCCATCTCTTACCAAAAACAAGCCATTTATGGATATTATCAGGGGATTCGTGCAGATTCAGTATAATCCCGTTTTCGCTACACAAGGATCAAGATCAAATGAACATTCATTCTCTTTCTGTCGAAAAAATTGATATTTCGAATCCTTCAATAAAAAATGATCAAGTTAAACGGGTTAAACACAAATTCTTTAGTTTAGATCTTTCGGGTAAAAAAGAAGGGAGGATTTCTGATTATTCAGAACTTAATCGAATACTCTGTACTGGTCATTATAATTTCGTATATCCAGCTATTCCCCACAAGAATTTTGATTTATTGGCAAAGAAGCGAAGAAATCGATTTATCATGCCCTTCCAACCGATTCAAGAACGAGAGAACGGCCTAATGCCCCACTCCGATATCTCGATTGAAATACCTATAAATGGTATGTTCCGTGGAAATAGTATTTTTGCTTATTTTGATGATCCCCAATACCGAAGAAACTGTTCAGGAATTACTAAATATGGGGCTATCGGGGCGCATTCCATCGTCAAAAAAGAAGATTTAATTGAATATCGAGGAGTCAAAGAATTTAAGCCAAAATACCAAATGCAAGTAGATCGCTTTTTTTTCATTCCCGAGGAAGTCTATATTTTACCTGAATCTTCTTCCCTAATGGTACAAAATAATAGTATCATTGGAGTAGATACCCAAATCACTTTAAATACAAGAAGTCGGGTAGGCGGGTTGGTCCGCCTAGAGCGAAAAAAAAAAAAAATGGAACTAAAAATTTTTTCTGGAGATATCCATTTTCCGGGAAAAACAGATAAAATATCTCGATATAGTGGTATCCTGATATCACCCGGACCAGTAAAAACAAATACGAAGGGATCAAAGGAATCAAAAAAAGTGAAAAATTGGCTCTATGTCCAACGGATCACACCTAGCAGGAAAAAGTATTTTGTTTTGGTTCGACCGGTAATCATATATGAAATAGCAGGCGGTATAAATTTAGAAACACTTTTCTACTCGGATCTATTGCAGGAAAAAGAGAATTTGAAACTTCAAGTTGTCAATTATATTCTTTATGGTTATGGAAATGATAAATCAATTCGGGGAATTTCCGACACAAGGATTCAATTAGTTCGTACTTGTTTAGTGTTGAATTGGGATCAAGAAAAAAAGAGTTCTTCTATCGAAGCGGCCCGGGCTTCTTTTGTTAAAATAAGTACAAATGGCCTAATTCGTGATTTCCTAAGAATCGACTTAGTGAAATCCCATTTTTTCTATATCAGCCGAAAAAGGAATGGTCCCTCAAGTTCAGGATCGATCTCTGATAATGGGTTAGATCACACTAACATTAATCCATTTTATTTCCTTTATTCCAAGGCACGGATTCAACAATCACTTAAAAAAAATCAAGGAACTTTTAGTACGTTATTGAGTAGAAATAGAAAAAAGGAATGTCAATCTTTGGGAATTTTGTCATCATCTAATTGTTTTGGAATAGATCTATTAAACGATATAAAATATCACAATGGAATAAACGAATCAACTAAAAGAGATCCTACAATTACAATTAGGAATTCCTTGGGCCCTTTAGGAACAGCCCTTCAAATCGCGAATTTTTATTCATTTTACCATGTACTAACGCATAATCAGATCTCGGTAACTAAATATTTGAAACTTGACAATTTCAAACAGATTTTTCGAATATTTAAATATTATTTAATGGATGAGAAACAGAGAATGGTTAATCTGGACCCATGCAATAACAGCGTTTCTCATCCATTCAAATTAAATTGGTATTTTCTCCATCAGAATTATCATTCTAATTATTGTGAATGTTTCTTCACAATAATTAATCTGGGACAGTTTATTTGTGAAAATGTATGTATAGCCAAAAATGGACCACACCTAAAATCAGGTCAAGTTATAATTGTTCACGTCGACTCTATAGGACTAAGATTGGCTAAGCCTTATTTGGCCACTACAGGAGCAACTGTTCATGGTCATTATGGAGAAATCCTTTATAAAGGAGATACATTAGTTACATTTATATATGAAAAATCGAGATCTGGTGATATAACGCAGGGTCTTCCAAAAGTGGAACAAGTATTAGAAGTGCGCTCAATTGATTCAATATCGATAAACCTAGAAAAGAGAGTTGGGGGTTGGAACGGGTGTATAACAAGAATTCTTGGAATTCCTTGGAGATTCTTGATCGGTGCTGAGCTAACTATAGTGCAAAGTCGTATCTCTTTGGTTAATAAAATTCAAAAGGTTTATCGATCCCAGGGGGTGCAAATCCATAATAGGCATATCGAAATTATTGTACGTCAAATAACATCAAAAGTCTTGGTTTCAGAAGATGGAATGTCTAATGTTTTTTCACCCGGGGAACAAATAGGATTGTTGCGAGCGGAACGGACGGGACGCGCTTTGGAAGAAGCGATCTGTTACCGAGCCATATTCTTGGGAATAACGAGAGCCTCGCTGAATACTCAAAGTTTCATAGCCGAGGCGAGTTTTCAGGAAACTGCTCGCGTTTTATCCAAAGCAGCTCTCCGCAGTCGTATTGATTGGTTGAAAGGTCTGAAAGAAAACGTTGTTCTCGGTGGTATGATACCCGTTGGTACCGGATTCAGAGGATTAGTGCACCGCTCAAAGCAACGTAAGAACATTTCTTTAAAAAAACAAAAAAACAATTTATTCGAAGGGGAAATAAGAGATATTTTATTCCACCACAGAAAGTTATTTGATTTTTGCATTTCAAAAAATTTCTATGATACATCAGAACAAGCGTTTATAGGATTGAATGATTTCTAAGATCCGTACTTTGAATTTTTTGCGGTCCTGTGATTTGTTACATTTACATGTAATTTGTTAATAGTAATAAAAAATAGCAAAGAAATTAATCGCTTGGATCGTGTATCAAGGCCCAACTCCGAGAAAAGAGAAGGTTCCATCGGAACAATTATTTATTTTAAGGGTACCTCGTCTCCCCTTTTTTCTTTGAAAAAAAAAAAGAGAGGAAGTGTGGGGAGAAATGATAAGAAAATATTGGAACATTAATTTGGACGAAATGCTGGAAGCAGGAGTTCATTTTGGTCATGCTACCAGAAAATGGAATCCGAGAATGGCACCTTATATCTCGGCGAAGCGTAAAGGTATTCATATTACAAATCTTACTAGAACTGCTCGTTTTTTATCGGAAGCTTGTGATTTAGTTTTTGATGCAGCAAGTATGAGAAAACAATTCTTAATTGTTGGTACAAAAAAGAAAGCAGCTGATTCAGTAGCGCGGGCTGCAATAAGTGCTCGGTGTCATTATGTTAATAAAAAATGGCTCGGCGGTATTTTAACAAACTGGTCCACTACAGAAAAGAGACTTCAAAAATTCAGGGACTTGAGAATGGAACAAAAGACCGGAAGGCTGAACCGCCTTCCGAAAGGGGATGCGGTTCAATTGAAGAGACAGTTATCTCACTTGCAAACATATTTGGGCGGGATTCAATATATGACGGGGTTACCTGATATTGTAATAATCGTTGATCAGCAAGAAGAATATACGGCTCTTCGCGAATGTATCACTTTGGGAATTCCAACAATTTGTTTAATTGATACAAACAGCGACCCGGATCTCGCGGATATTTCGATTCCAGCGAATGATGACGCGATAGCTTCAATCCGATTTATTTTTAACAAATTAGTATTTGCAATTTGTGAGGGTCGTTCTAGCTATATACGAAATCTCTGATTAATAATAATAGAAAGAAATTATTTTGTGAATTCCATAGATTAATGGAATCTGGTACTCTATTTAATTTACTCTATTTCTGAATCGCACGAAAGAAATAAAAAAATAAGGCGGGGATATTATGTGATTAGTTCTTAATCCAAAATATACAATTCAAGCGGGCACGGACAAGTAAAAAAAAGATAGTATAGTGGAATCAAAATAATTTCTTAAAAAGTTTTCTTTCTTTCAGAGGATAATATGAATATTCTATCATGTTCCATCAAAATATTTAAAGGATTATATGATATATCCGGTGTGGAAGTAGGCCAGCATTTCTATTGGAAAATTGGGGGTTTCCAAGTTCATGCCCAAGTACTTATTACTTCTTGGGTTGTAATTGCTATTTTATTAGGTTCAGCTATTGTAGCTGTTCGAAACCCACAAACCGTTCCTACTGACGGTCAGAATTTCTTCGAATATGTCCTTGAATTTATTCGAGACGTGAGCAAAACTCAGATTGGAGAGGAATATGGTCCATGGGTTCCCTTTATTGGAACTCTGTTTCTATTTATTTTTGTTTCTAATTGGTCGGGGGCGCTTTTACCTTGGAAAATTATAAAGTTACCTCATGGAGAGTTAGCCGCACCTACGAATGATATAAATACTACGGTTGCTTTAGCTTTACTTACGTCAATAGCATATTTTTATGCGGGCCTTAGTAAAAAAGGATTGGGTTATTTCGGTAAATACATTCAACCAACTCCAATCCTTTTACCCATTAACATTTTAGAAGATTTCACAAAACCTTTATCACTTAGCTTTCGACTTTTCGGAAATATATTAGCGGATGAATTAGTAGTTGTTGTTCTTGTTTCTTTAGTACCTTTGGTGGTTCCTATACCTGTTATGTTCCTTGGATTATTTACAAGCGGTATTCAGGCTCTTATTTTTTCAACTTTAGCTGCGGCTTATATAGGTGAATCTATGGAGGGGCATCATTGAGTAAGTTTCAAAATAGTCTTCTTCGGTTTAATGCAAGGCAATGCATGTCTTGCTCAAGATAATCTACTTCGTAAACATAACTCTATACATAAATAGACAAAAAAGTCTATACGATCTAAAGAAATAGATTACGATATTTGGAATATTTTGGAATTAAAAAAAAGGAAAGAGATCTAAAAGATCTTTTTCCTAAAATTAAAATTTGCTTGACTCATTTATATCTGCTTCCAATGAATATTCGTTGTAGATTGGCTTGATTGTTTTGTTCATTTCATTCAACCCAATCTTAGGAGTCATAATCTGAATAAGAATTCTTGATTTTTTTTTAATCGCACATTGTAAATAAAAAAAAAGGTTCTATAAAGCGATTCCCATTTCAGTCGGTTTTATTCAATCCAACGATTAACCAAAAGAAAAAAACTAAATTACATGAAGAACGTAAAACTTCTATCTATTTATATGCAATGATTCAGACTACTGAATTCGTCCATTTAGATCATTTAGATTAGATTGATTGTACCGATTTTAGATAACGATAAATAAAAGGAAAAGAAGAGTTTACAAAACATGAAAAAAGTGCGTTGTTTAGGTTTAGGAGGGTGGGATTAAAATAAACATATGTAATATATAATCCATGGAATCTGTCTAATGACTGTAAAATAAACCAACTTTTCTTTATAAAATAAATGTTTCTAAAAAAATGATTTTAGAATCAAATTGAATTTGAGATACAAAGAGTTGGTTTACGTTATGGAAGAAGGGCGTGTATATGTAATATTAGGCTAGTTATATATGAGCAAATAGATATATCTAATCTTAATCTGTCCCGCGACTACCAAGAATTTTGATAGGGATTCCAATAAAAGCCTTTCTTTTCGTTTTTTCGTTTGAAACTGTGAAGTGAATAAAGAGATTAAATTAAGAATAAAGAAGGAAGAGTTCGAATTTAAAGAATGATTGATTCGGAACAAAGAAAGAAATGGAAAAACAAAAAGTTATATGAATTCACCAAAACTCTGTGGATAGAAACTCAAAAATTGATATCGAAGCAGTTCTGCTGATTCAATAATCTCATTACTTCAATTTTGAACTCTTAGTTACGTTACTTTGACTGGATGACAATCTATCGATGGAATAATTAAATCATAATTTAGTGGTTGATT